ATTCGTAACTGCATATTTACAATACAGACGCGGCGATCAGTTGGACCTTTAATTGAGTAACATCTCTTTTTTTTAATTGACCTCCTCCTTAATCTCCAGGAGGTCAAATCCAGGTTGCAGTTCAAGTTAGTGAAGTTATTTTATTGTGATTCAACATTAAAAGAACAGAATCACGCTCTGTAGGATTTGAACCTACGACATCGGGTTTTGGAGACCCACGTTCTACCGAACTGAACTAAGAGCGCTTTATTATGATGGGAGATACGGATGTCAAGAAAAGGATTCTTTTTGTACCCCCAATACATCTTGTATGTATAGTATCATAAAATGGTAGATTGTGTCCAATTTTAATCGATCTCAATTGACCCCTCGTTACTGTCCATAGGAGAAGTGATAAGTAGGGATGACAGGATTTGAACCCGTGACATTTTGTACCCAAAACAAACGCGCTACCAAGCTGCGCTACATCCCTTTCATTTGTTGTACAGTGCCATTGTAGGGAATCCATGTTTTGTTTTCCACATCACAATTTCCTCTATCTAAATAGAATTTATTTTGCCATTTCTTCTTTTTGGTTTTTTGGTTTCATTCTCATAAAGAATTCTATACATACCTAACGTATAAACGTATAAAGGAATGAATATTTATCAGTAGTGCTCAGGAAGGAGGGTTCATCTTTTTCTGTTTTAGGGACAGGTAGATTTCATCTACCGGATCGTTGTATATATCCATTTTGGTTAGAGATTCCCCGTACAAATGATCTTTAACTACATATGCATCTGATCATATATGTATTACAATATACAATAAAGTCAATAAAGTTAAAGAAAAAGAAGGAGGATTTTCAATGCGAGATATAAAAACATATCTCTCCACGGCACCTGTGCTAACTACTCTATGGTTCGGGTCTTTGGCGGGTCTATTGATAGAGATCAATCGTTTATTCCCAGATGCGTTGACATTCCCCTTTTTTTCATTCTAGTTATTGACATGGGAAGGGATCAAGAAGATTAGAGATACAATAAATTCTCTGTGACTAACCCCCCCCTTTTTTCAGTTCTTTAGGATAGGAAAGAAAGAGTAAAGAATAAAAGTGGATTGAATCTCATCGAAACTCGGGTTCGGGTTAATATAGGGAGAACAGAAATGGAAATGTGGGTCGAGGGCAGGCTGTTCAAGATCATACAAGATACTAAATGAAATACTGGGATTGGGAATAATTGATAGTTAGAAATATTTGTATTACTTAATAATTTGATTACTCTATTGATTGCAACGAAATCTTTCATAATTGAATTGGATTTCGAGTTAGCGACTTCTCGTCTATTTATTTTTCATTCCTTTCTTCTTCGCTTCGGTTCGAATCGAAAATAGAAGAATTGAGTGAATTCAAAATCCAAAGGAGGTTCATGGCTAAGGGTAAAGATGTCAGAGTAGTAGTTATTTTGGAATGTACCAGTTGTGTCCGAAATGGTTTGAATAAAGAATCGCGGGGCATTTCCAGATATATTACTCAAAAGAATCGACACAATACACCTAGTCAATTGGACTTGAAAAAATTCTGCCCTTATTGTTACAAACATACGATTCATGGGGAGATAAAGAAATAAATCGAACGGAACGCGTGTGCCACTCTTCCAAGGAAGAGGAAGAAATTACATATACATATATAATATATACAAATCCAGTCCTATTTTGGTCGGATCCGAAATGAATGAAGAAATAGGATTTTAGAAATAAGAAATAAACCATGGATAAATCCAAGCGGCCCTTTCATAAATCCAAGCGATCTTTTCATAGGCGTTTGCCCCCAATTGGATCGGGGGATCGAATTGATTATAGAAACATGAGTTTAATTAATCAATTTATTAGTGAACAAGGAAAAATATTATCTAGACGAGTGAATAGATTAACCTTGAAACAACAACGATTAATTACTATTGCTATAAAACAAGCTCGTATTTTATCTTCGTTACCTTTTCTTAATAATGAGAAACAGTTTGAGAGAACCGGGTCGATCCCTAGAACTACTGGTCCTAGAACCAGAAATAAATAAGCCTATTCCTCAATCGAATCAAAACTCTAATTCGAACTCAGATTGAAGTTTTGTTCGAAAAAGCCGAGAGATTGTCGCGCCGTAATGTAATAATAAAAAAAAGAATGGGGGAAGAATAAATCTTTTTTTTTATTGAAACGTGTTCGTTCATTCCTACTACTTATCTTATCATACGAATTTCTACTATACCCTCCCGGAGTTCATTCTCCGGGGAACTCCGTTTAAAGTATTCCAGTGAATTCCTTCCAATCTCCTTATTTGATGATCGCATTGGAAATCGTGTCAAGACAATTCCTATTTGATATGGCTATTTGTGCAGGTATTTTACGATTAAGAAGCAACTGCCTCTTGTACAGATCAAGTATTAATCGACTATAACTATGGGATCCCCTATTCTCACGAGTTACTGCATTTATCCGAGTGATCCACAAACGACGAAAACTTCTCTTTCGCCTGCCTCTATCCCGATGAGTGGAAACCAAAGCTCTCATTTTCTGTTGAGTAGTAGTTCGAGTAAGTCTTGAATGAGCCCCTCGAAAGGTTGCTGCAAATAAACGAATTTTTGTTCTACGTCTCCGAGCTATATATCTTCGTCTAACTCTGGTCATTGAATCAAAAGAAACTTTGATGAATAACTAATTGATTTCTTTTCTTTCAGTCATTCTTTTCCCCTCTCCTGGTTTATTAATAACAAAACGGATTCTTCCAATGTATAAAATTAAAATACAAATTCCAATGGCTTTTGCTACTATAACCTTCCCAACCACGATTTTTTTATTTCTTCCAGGCATTTCACCTCAAAAAAAAAAAAGAAATTGTACCGATATTAGGTATAAAATAAATCGTAAATGGACAAATAGTGGCTTCCATCGTTTCTATGGTTACTTCTTAAACGGCGAGGTCCTCTCTATACACCGGAGCCCCTTTCCTCATTTAATCAATGTTATTGGTAACTTGTACAGTTCACGCTCTTTGGCTCTACCGATGAATTATCGAGTAATAGGTCTTTTTTCAATGGGATCTATCCATACAGTGACGGCATTTAATTATGAAGGTTGAATAGGTAGCTGACCCTGTTAGTCCGTTCTTGCAAGAGTAGGAGCATAATCTTTCTGCTTCTTAAATATAATTCCCCCGCTTAATGGATAACCATTTGCTACCAATGGGAATTGCTTTTCATCTCAAATCGAGGTGATTGGATTTGCACCAATGGAAACCATAAATTCCATACAAATAGAGGTATACGAGAGATCTTTATTTTTCGATAGTGAATGGAGTTCTTCCATTCTATTCATTGGTACGAGTCATTGATACTGTAAAAATCGTCTCATTTGTTCTAGCTCATGATCCGAACGAGTCGCACATACACCCTAGTACATGTTCCTCGACGCTGAGGACATCCTCGAAGAGCGGGGGATTTCGTGACATTTCTGATTGGCTGTCTTGTGTTTCTAATAAGTTGTTTAATAGTTGGCATGCTGAATCATATACAGAATGGGCTGGTTTAGATCGATCCTAACCGGATGATTATGAATTACTTCCATTTCATATTTTACCCAGGTAAGAAGATAAAAGATCAAATAAGGGTTCATTCAAATTATGATTCGAAATGGAATCAAAGATTTATGCGAAATCCCCGGTATTTTCGATCGCTACAAGATCAACAATGCCATAATCTTGGGCTTCTGTTGCTGACATAAAAACATCCCTTTCCATGTCTTCGGATACAACCCATAAAGGATTGCCCGTTCTTTGTACATAAACCCTTGTGAGGGTTTCGCGGAGTTTCAGTAGTTCTTCCGCTTCCAGGATAAATTCTCCTGTGGGTGCCTCATAAAAAGAACTAGCAGGTTGATGGATCATAACCCTGATGATATAACATAATGAACGATTCCTCTATCTCGCATGATTGGGCGAAGGGAAGGGATAAAGAATAACAAGCAGAGAGAAAGAGATAGAATTGAACAACCGTACAGGCATCTTTTGTGCATACGGCTCTGTAATGGAATTTTTTTTTCTCTTTTTTCATCGAAGAAAGAGACAAGTCGAATCTATCAGACCCAGATCGTTGAATGATCCATTTACCATCCTTCCTTTCGGAGTAATCAAAAAATACTATGATGGTTCCGTTGCTTTATATATTTATCTCGTCTGTGATTCAGCAATCCCAAAGTTTCTTTCTGATCCGATCAAATAAAAATAAGTAAAAAATGATCTTTTTTTTTTTTTTTGATTTTCACACTCTTTCATAACATAAATATTGGAAAGAGACTTCTGATGTGGAAGCAAAAAGGTTTGTGACGCTGAAATGGACCCCGATACATAAGATCAAGTCGGAAATAACCTTTCTTTCATACTACTATCTCGATACATAATCTCGTATTATGAAAAAATAATAATAGTTTGCTCATATCGAACTTGAAATGCCATGCTATTATTACTTAATATATATTATTATTATTTTATTCATATTCCATATGACGAAGGCATAGTCTTTTTTTCTCTCAAATAAAAAAACTCATTGGCGCCAAGCGTGAGGGAATGCTAGACGTTTGGTAATTTCTCCTCCAACCAGGATGAAAGATCCCATTGAAGCGGCTAATCCCATGCATATTGTATGTACATCTGGTGGCACAAATTGCATAGTATCATAAATAGCTATTCCTGGGATTACCCATCCGCCGGGAGAATTTATAAACAAATACAGATCCCTGGTATCATCCTCTATACTGAGATATACCATGAGACCAACAAGTTGATTCGAGATCTCGCTATCAACTTCTTGGCCTAAAAAAAGTAATCTTTCTCGATGAAGTCGGTTGATTAGGACAAAATTCTATTCCTTAGGAACCGTACACGCACCTTTGGGTGCATACGGTTCAAAAAATCAAAATTGAGAAAAAAAAAAAAAAAAGAAATTGTCGATTCCAGCCCTATTTCTTTTTTCGTAGCGGGCTTTTTCTTGCATTTTTTAAGAAACATGAGTTTTGACTTGCTTCCCTATAAAATCAAAAAAGAATTCACTGAACTTATCGAGCTAACCCCTCATTGATGTATTGTTTCATCGAGATCTAAATCACGATGTAATTTTCTTGTTCCCGAATGGGCCTCTTCCACTCTTTTAGGTTTATGCTCTACTCCGGGTAAAGATCTGCCCGAACTCGATTTGCACATATAGGACAAATGATCCCAGTACCGCTTCTTTTTGCTATGACTTCTTTTTTTTTTTTTTCAATTTGTTTCATTTTCATGCCTTCCACAAAATATTCGATGTATTCATCATATTATTCCATTAATTGGCAATTTGAGATCACTCATATGGTATAAAGGAATCATTTCTGATAGGGTGGTAATCATACATGGATTACCTTGGTATTTTCTGAACGGAGCCTGTATACTTCATTTTATTGGTCCAAGCCAACCATAAATTCTTTTAATTGAGAATATTGATCCTCCAACCAAATAAATTGATCTAATTGCACTTCACGCTCCGAATTATTGATGGTTCAATCAATCTTTCTTGGGCGAAACAGAGGATATCTCGATCGGGGGAGAGAACGGGGAAATCCCATATGACCCAATATGTCTGACAAGTCACACTATACGTCAACCCAAACTGCATCTTCCTCTCCGGGACTCCGAAAAGGTACTTTTGGAACACCAATGGGCATTAAATGAAAGAAAAATTAAGTATTCTATTTCACTTTGATGTGGAAACGTAACAAACAATGGTTTATTGTCTTCATAATATTGTCGTTTATCGTATTTTATCGATAGATTGGAAGATTCATAGAGGAAGACGGAATAAAGGAAAATTCTTACGAACGGATCGTTCGAATGAGAAACAAGTATCTATACATTCGCTCACAAAAAATAGGATTAATCCCCCCATTGCGTATTGGTACTTATTGGGTATAGAATAGATCTGCTTCTCTTTGTTCCTACGAACAGAATTGTTCAATTATTACTAACGGAACAGAATAAATATTAACCCTTGTTTCGAGATAATCCAATGAAAAGGTGAGGTCCATAGCATAGTTATTTCCAATGCGATAAAGTTACATAGTATCTATTTTTTCTTTGAGAAAGGGGTATTTCCATGGGTTTGCCTTGGTATCGTGTTCATACCGTCGTATTGAATGATCCCGGTCGGCTGCTTTCTGTCCATATAATGCATACAGCTCTAGTTTCCGGTTGGGCCGGTTCGATGGCTCTATACGAATTAGCAGTTTTTGATCCTTCTGACCCCGTTCTTGATCCAATGTGGAGACAGGGTATGTTCGTTATACCCTTCATGACTCGTTTAGGAATAAACAATTCATGGGGCGGTTGGAGTATTACAGGAGGAACTATAACGAATCCGGGTATTTGGAGTTACGAAGGTGTGGCCGGGGCACATATTGTGTTTTCTGGCTTGTGCTTCTTAGCAGCTATCTGGCATTGGGTGTATTGGGACCTAGAAATATTCTGTGATGAACGTACAGGAAAACCCTCTTTGGATTTGCCCAAGATTTTTGGAATTCATTTATTTCTCTCAGGGGTGGCTTGCTTTGGGTTTGGCGCATTTCATGTAACAGGCTTGTATGGTCCTGGAATATGGGTATCCGACCCTTATGGCCTAACCGGAAAAGTACAATCTGTAAATCCAGCGTGGGGTGCGGAAGGTTTTGATCCCTTTGTTCCGGGAGGAATAGCCTCTCATCATATTGCAGCAGGTACATTGGGTATATTAGCAGGTCTATTCCATCTTAGTGTCCGCCCACCCCAACGTCTATACAAAGGATTACGTATGGGCAATATTGAAACTGTCCTTTCCAGTAGTATCGCTGCTGTCTTTTTTGCAGCTTTCGTTGTTGCTGGAACTATGTGGTATGGTTCGGCAACTACCCCGATCGAATTATTTGGTCCCACTCGTTATCAGTGGGATCAGGGATACTTCCAGCAAGAAATATATCGAAGAGTTGGCGCCAGTCTAGCCGAAAATCTGAGTTTATCGGAAGCTTGGTCTAAAATTCCCGAAAAATTAGCTTTTTATGATTACATCGGTAATAATCCGGCGAAAGGTGGATTATTCCGGGCAGGCTCAATGGACAACGGGGATGGGATAGCTGTTGGATGGTTAGGACACCCTATCTTTAGAGATAAAGAAGGGCATGAACTTTTTGTACGCCGTATGCCTACTTTTTTTGAAACATTTCCAGTAGTTTTGGTGGACGGAGACGGAATCGTGAGAGCCGATGTTCCTTTTAGAAGGGCAGAATCGAAGTATAGTGTCGAACAAGTGGGTGTAACTGTTGAGTTCTATGGTGGCGAACTCAATGGAGTCAGCTATAGCGATCCTGCTACTGTGAAAAAATATGCTAGACGTGCCCAATTGGGTGAAATTTTTGAATTAGATCGTGCTACTTTGAAATCCGATGGTGTTTTTCGGAGCAGTCCAAGGGGTTGGTTCACTTTTGGACATGCTACGTTTGCTTTGCTCTTCTTTTTCGGACACATTTGGCATGGCGCTCGAACCTTGTTCAGAGATGTTTTTGCTGGGATTGACCCAGATTTGGATGCTCAAGTGGAATTTGGAGCATTCCAAAAACTTGGAGATCCAACTACAAGGAGACAGGTAGTCTGATACAACATTGCTCCGGTATCTTTCGCCTCTATATTTGATTTTTTTGATTTGATATAAGGTACCGTAGAAATATTGATTTGAATCATCGCCTTTCTTTGCTCTTGTCCTTTCTTTATCTGGGAAATAATCCTAAATGAACAGGTGTGGAAGCTATAATTGTAACCAACGATCGAATCTATGGAAGCATTGGTTTATACATTCCTCTTAGTCTCGACTTTAGGGATAATCTTTTTCGCTATATTTTTTCGAGAACCGCCTAAGGTCCCGACTAAAAAGATGAAATGATTTTTCATTATCTTAATTGAAGTAATGAGTCCCCCATATGGGGGACTCATTACTTCAATTAGTCTCCGTGTTCCTCGAATGGATCTCTTAGTTGTTGAGAGGGTTGCCCAAAAGCGGTATATAAGGCGTACCCTGTAAAGCTTACAAGTGAACCAGATATGGAGATGGCGACTAAGGTTGCTGTTTCCATTATTAGAGAATTTCAAGACCACGATGGATCTATGCTACGATAAGATCGTTTATTTACAACGGAATAGTATACAAAGTCAACAGATCTCAACCAATGCAATAGTATTTATGGCTACACAAACCGTTGAGGGTAGTGCTAGATCTGGGCCAAGACGAACTATTACAGGGGATTTATTGAAACCATTGAATTCAGAATATGGTAAAGTGGCTCCTGGATGGGGAACCACCCCATTTATGGGTGTCGCAATGGCTCTATTTGCGATATTCCTATCTATTATTTTAGAGATTTATAATTCTTCCGTTTTACTGGATGGAATTTCAATGAATTAGGTCCATAAGAACCAGAAGCCCTAGCTTTTCAATCAAAAATGAATCACTTAGGACTCAGATTTATAGTCCATTCTGGTAGTTTGACCGTGGAATTCCGTTGTTTCGGTATTTCCGGAATATGAGTGTGCGACTTGTTATAATTGATCCTATTGATAGTACAGAGAATGGGTCTGTCATCTCGACAGAGATGGTTCTGCCTCGTCGGATATTCATCCTAGTATCTGGAGCACGGAATATATGGAATAGATCAAGAAATATTTGAACTATGATTCATACCTACTATTCAGACCTCGTGACTGGACTTCAAAAAATTTTCAAACAAAGAGGTATTTGATAAATTGAACGATTTTTCTTCCTTTAGAATAATGCTTATTTTGACCGAAGGACAAATCTTTCTCTGGATTTTTAGTCATTACATCTATGAATAAGTGATGATCAAATAGTTCTTACTCATAGAACCCTTGGTCTTAGTTTTTGGGTTTTATTGAATCATCGTGGTTCTAGTATGAATCTGAGGTTTCAATCGATTCATAGGGTCTCAACAAGAGAATTCCTATCAAAAAAAAAAAAAAAAAAATAGTAAACAGTAGTCAATCTGCATTACGCACAAACAAAAACAACAAATCAAATAACAAATAAATAGGGGAATAGAAGATTCAAGAGGCCTGTAACGATCAACATAAAGACAGATGAGCTAACTTGATATTTTGGCATTCTCATCACAACAAAGAAGAGAGTTCGGATTTTGGTTCCTTCGTATCTTCAGAGACGATTGAATCAAGTGGATAAATAAGAAATTTCAAATTTTCTATTACATATCCATTGTAATCAGTATTTGGGTGTTTCTGCTTGAGCCGTACGAGATGAAATTCTCATATACGGTTCTCAGAGGGGGAGTCCCCTTGGTTTACCTATCTCAATAAAGTATATGATTGGTTCGAGGAGCGTCTCGAGATTCAGGCGATTGCAGATGATATAACTAGTAAATATGTTCCTCCTCATGTCAATATATTTTATTGTCTAGGAGGGATCACACTTACTTGTTTTTTAGTACAAGTAGCTACGGGTTTTGCTATGACTTTTTACTATCGTCCGACCGTTACGGAGGCTTTTGCCTCTGTTCAATACATAATGACTGAAGCCAACTTTGGTTGGTTAATCCGATCAGTTCATCGATGGTCAGCAAGTATGATGGTCCTAATGATGATCCTACACGTATTTCGTGTGTATCTCACGGGCGGGTTTAAAAAACCTCGCGAATTGACTTGGGTTACGGGTGTGGTTCTGGCTGTATTGACTGCATCGTTTGGTGTAACTGGTTATTCCTTACCCCGGGACCAAATCGGTTATTGGGCAGTAAAAATCGTGACAGGCGTACCTGAAGCTATTCCCGTAATAGGATCACCTTTAGTAGAGTTATTGCGTGGAAGTGCTAGTGTGGGTCAATCTACTTTGACCCGTTTTTATAGTTTACACACTTTTGTATTACCTCTTCTTACTGCCGTATTTATGTT